GCGCCAAAGACATTCGGAATTTCATCTCTGATGATACTTTTTTAGTTAGGGATAGTAATGGAGACAGTTATTCTATCTATTTGAATATTGAAAATCAGATTTTTGAGATTGACAACGATCATTCTTTTCGGAGTGAACTGGAAAGTTCTTTTTCTAGTTATCGCAATTCGAATTATATGAATAATGGATCTACGAATGAAGATTCCTTATACAATCGTTACATGTACGATACTCAATCTAGTTCGAATAATCATATTACTAGTTGCATTGACAGTTATCTTCAGTCTCAAATCTGTATTGATACGCCCACTGTAAGTGATAGTAGTGACAGTTACATTTCTAGGTGCGTTTTTCAGAAACGTAAAACTAGTAGTGAACCCAGTATACGAACCCGCGCGAAGAGTAGTGATTTAACTCTAAGAGCTAGTGATCTCGATGCAACTCAAAAATACAAGCAGTTGTGGATTCAATGCGAAAATTGTTATGGATTAAATTATAAGAAACTTTTGAAATCACAAATGAATATTTGTGAACAATGTGGATATCATTTGAAAATGAGTAGTTCAGAAAGAATCGAAGTTTCGATCGACCCCGGTACTTGGGATCCTATGGATGAAGACATGGTCTCCGGGGATCCCATTGGATTTCATTCGGAGGAGGAGACTTATAAAGATCGTATTGATTCTTATCAAAGAAAGGCAGGATTAACCGAGGCTGTTCAAACAGGCGTAGGTCAACTAAATGGTATTCCCGTAGCAATTGGGGTTATGGATTTTCAATTTATGGGGGGTAGTATGGGATCCGTAGTCGGGGAGAAAATAACCCGTTTGATTGAGTACGCTACCAATCAATTTATACCTCTTATTATAGTGTGCGCTTCGGGGGGGGCGCGCATGCAAGAAGGAAGTTTGAGCTTGATGCAAATGGCTAAAATCTCGTCTGCCTTATATGATTACCAATCAAATAAAAAGTTATTGTATGTATCAATCCTTACATCTCCTACTACCGGTGGGGTAACAGCTAGTTTTGGTATGTTGGGAGATATTATTATTGCCGAACCAAATTCCTACATTGCATTTGCGGGTAAAAGAGTAATTGAACAAACATTGAATAAAACGATACCCGAAGGTTCACAAGCTTCTGAATATTTATTCCAGAAGGGCTTATTTGACCTAATCGTACCACGTAATCTTTTAAAAAGTGTTCTGAGTGAGTTATTTAAGCTCCACGCCTTCTTTCCCTTGAATTCCAATTCAACGCACTAGGTTCAATTATTTTATTTGTAGCAAACAAGTAGTTTGCTTATCGGAATCAAAGTAACTAAGAATGAAGTTTTCTTTGGTGACCTAAGATCTAATTGTAGAAAGAATCCAAAGTTGCGGATAACTCTTTTTTTTTACCTAGATTCCCGATTACTAATTAAGAAGTCTCTATCAACAAGATAAAAACACGAGTTCTTCCTTTCGTGAAATTAGGCAAATAAAACGAATTTTGTCTTACGTATAGAATCAAATTCAAATATAGAAAAAAATAGATATATGGTTTTGTATCTTTCTTCATCCCCCGAAAATCCTATTTTCACTAAAAATCCCGGTTGTGCCGCATTCTAATGAATCTTTCGATAATTTGTAAGAAACTCTTATTAATATTAAATTCGAAGACAAGAACAAAACACAAAGAAATGCAGAAAAATAATCAAATGGATTATCATATGTATCTTTCATGTAGATAGATGAATAAGTCCATTTTTTGAGTTCTACATTCCTTGGACTTATTCTATATACTCAATTAGATACTTATATCTGTAATAAGAATTTTCAAATTGAATTAATTAATAATAACTACGAATTCATACTAATTACAATTATTAATTATAATTAGTATGAATAAAAAATATGATATTAAAAAAAAATAAGAACAGGTACAAATAGTAAATCGAGGTACCCATTTTATGACAACTTTCCAATTTCCCTCTATTTTTGTGCCTTTAGTAGGCCTAGTATTTCCGGCAATTGCAATGGCTTCTTTATTTCTTCATGTTCAAAAAAACAAGATTGTTTAGATCTGAGGGGGCCCAATCTCATCCGTTTTTTTGAAACTTAGACTTGTAGCATAACACATATATTTATTTCGGGAAATAGGGTAGAACATGCGATTTCTGCCGAACATAAAGGAAAAAGCTCTTATGCCTGCAGAAAATGATCTATGGGTAACTGAATTCTAGCTAGTTTGAAATAGATCAGGACTGCTGGATACCCAAAATGTAAAGTTGGCGGATCTATATGTATATCTGTATATTGGGATCATAGGAAGGGTATGTTATTATTTTAGATCTAACCAATTTGAGGAATTACTCCTAAAGGTTCCCATCAAACTAGTGCTAGTTCACATTAAACTAGTGCTAGTTGATGAAAGTTCATTCGGAAACAAAAAAAGTAAAGTCAAAACCATTTGGGGTATTCTCTCAATTCCAATAAAATGCAATCGGATCAAGTATGAGTTGGCGATCAGAACATATATGGATAGAACTTATAACGGGGTCTCGAAAACTAAGTAATTTTTGCTGGGCCCTTATCGTTTTTTTAGGTTCATTAGGATTCTTATTGGTTGGAACTTCCAGTTATCTTGGTAGAAATTTGATATCTTTTGTTCCGTCTCAGCAAATCATTTTTTTTCCACAAGGGATCGTGATGTCTTTCTACGGGATCGCGGGTCTCTTTATTAGTTCCTATTTGTGGTGCACAATTTCCTGGAATGTAGGTAGTGGTTATGATCAATTCGATAGAAAGGAAGGAATGGTGTGTATTTTTCGGTGGGGATTTCCTGGAAAAAATCGTCGGATATTCCTCCGATTCCGTATAAAAGATATTCAATCCGTTAGAATAGAAGTTAAAGAGGGTATTTATGCTCGCCGTATCCTTTATATGGACATCAGAGGCCGGGGGTCTATTCCGTTGACCCGTACTGATGAGAATTTGACTCCACGAGAAATTGAACAAAAAGCCGCGGAATTGGCCTATTTCTTGCGCGTACCAATTGAAGTCTTTTGAGAAAAGGATTGGGCTGAAGAACGAATGCTTTCTCCGCAGGAGGGAAAAATACAAGAATCCTATTTTTTTCTATAACTAAGTGATACTTTAGATGCAGATAAATCATATCTTGTAAATTCTTTTCTTTTTGTCAATCGACTTTTTGATCATCACAATATCTTTCTCTCAATTATTCTATTCTTGACTATGGGAAATCGTTGGAATTTTTTTGAAATATTGGATATTTTGATAGAAAAAGAGTTCTTTACGTCTCAAAATCTCAACAATATTCATTCCTTAAAGGACTTCTTTTGTTCATTGATCGAAAGGAGACACGTGTTTTGTTTGGAATTTGATGAATTGAGATATCTGGAAACACTATTTTGTATTATTTCTTCAGTCGAATTCGAAGTGGAGTCTTAGTCTATTTCTGTATTCTTTCTAGATTCAAACAAAATCACAAATAAAATAGATTCATAGGTTTGATACCTTGTCTAGAACTCATGTTTGAAAGAAATATTGGATCACATAGAGTCGACAAATGAAGTGGGTTAATTAAAAATTCACAGGTGAAAAATGGCAAAAAAGAAAGCATTCACTCCTCTTTTGTATCTTGCATCTATAGTATTTCTGCCCTGGTGGATTTCTCTCTCATTTACTAAAAGTATGGAATCTTGGGTTACTAATTGGTCGAATACGGGTCAATCCGAAATTTTTTTGAATGATATGCAAGAAAAAAGTATTCTAGAAAAGTTCATAGAATTAGAGGAAATCCTCTTCTTGGAAGAAATGATCAAGGAATACTCGGAGACACATCTACAAAAGCTTCCTATAGAAATCCACAAAGAAACGATCCAATTAATCAAGATACACAATGAGGATCGTATCCATACGATTTTGCACTTCTCAACAAATCTAATCTGTTTTGTTATTCTAAGCGGTTATTCTATTTTAGGTAATCAAGAACTTGTTATTCTTAACTCTTGGACTCAAGAATTCCTATATAACTTAAGTGATACAGTCAAAGCTTTTTTGATTCTTTTATTAACCGATTTATGTATCGGATTTCATTCACCCCATGGTTGGGAACTAATGATTGGTTCTGTCTACAAAGATTTTGGATTTGGTCATAATGATCAAATTATATCTGGTCTTGTTTCCACTTTTCCAGTTATTCTCGATACTATTTTTAAATATTGGATTTTTCGTTATTTAAATCGTGTATCTCCGTCACTTGTAGTTATTTATCATTCAATGAATGATTGATAAACGATCCGCCGATATTAATCCAATTAGAATGTTTCTTACTTTGTAGTTCTACATAAGTATTAAAAACAGGGGATTTTCATACTATTTTCATAGTATACTTATACTATAGTATTCTAGTAAAATGATTCCAATAAATAGCAGAATCGTGGACAGGGAACTATACTAGCGACCTGCCAAATTTATTGTAGAAATTTTCGGATCAATGATTAGACCATGCAAACTAGAAAGACTTTTTCTTGGATAAAGGAACATATTACTCGATCTATTTCCGTATCGCTCATGATATATATCATAACTCGGACATCCATTTCAAGTGCATATCCCGTTTTTGCGCAGCAGGGTTATGAAAATCCACGAGAAGCGACTGGGCGTATTGTATGTGCCAACTGCCATTTAGCTAATAAGCCCGTGGATATTGAGGTTCCACAGGCGGTACTCCCTGATACTGTATTTGAAGCAGTTGTTCGAATTCCTTATGATAAGCAAGTGAAACAAGTTCTTGCTAATGGTAAGAAAGGGGGTTTGAATGTGGGGGCTGTTCTTATTTTACCGGAGGGGTTTGAATTAGCTCCTCCCGATCGTATTTCTCCCGAGATGAAAGAAAAGATAGGCAATTTGTCTTTTCAGAGCTATCGCCCTAATAAAAAAAATATTCTTGTGATAGGGCCTGTCCCCGGTCAGAAATATAGTGAAATCACCTTT